CGGAAAAGGCAAATAGTTTTGAGTTCTTGGTTCTCCCGCGGCCGGATACTCCCAAGCTACGGGAATCCCTACAATAATAGGATTCCGACTCAGCGCCTTTTTTTTCACAAAAGTTGCTCTTCGGAGAGCACAGTACAATGAAAGTTGTAAGCTGTGTTCGGGGGGGAGTCATTGCTATTGTTTTTTTTCCCGGCCTTCTTGGTATAATTGGTTCAAGAGGTCTGGCAGACGATGGCTTACCCTGTGGCGGATGTCAGCGGTTCGAGTCCGCTTGTCTCCAGTCCGTGATACGAGTCAATACAATAGTATATGATAGCCAATACAATGGTATGTGATAGCACGGAAAAATCCTGGCTATTTATTGCTTTTCGTTGGCCCTCCCCATACAATCAGTTTAGGGAGGGATTGGTAGACATAGCTACCTGTTGTAGCGAATAGTTAGAGGTTCGATTTCGAGTCTGCTTTTCTCCAGTCTGTTATATGAGCCAATATAATGGTATATGATAGCACGGAAAAATCCTGGCTATTTATTGCTTTTCGTTGGCCCTCCCCATACAATCAGTTTAGGGAGGTATTGGTAGACATAGCTACCTGTTGTAGCGAATGGTTAGAGGTTCGATTTCGAGTCTGCTTTTCTCCAGTCTGTTATATGAGCCAATATAATGGTATATGATAGCACGGAAAAATCCTGGCTATTTATTGCCTTTCGTTGGCCCTCCCCATACAATCAGTTTAGGGAGGTATTGGTAGACATAGCTACCTGTTGTAGCGAATGGTTAGAGGTTCGATTTCGAGTCTGCTTTTCTCCAGTCTGTTATATGAGCCAATATAATGGTATATGATAGCACGGAAAAATCCTGGCTATTTATTGCCTTTCGTTAGCTTCTTCGGTATAATCGGTTTGGGGGCCAGAAACCCTTTTGTCATCGGCAAAGAAAGTAGCGGTGGTGTTCCCAGGTCCATTATATAAGGACTTTAAATCCTCCATTGGTACTAACTAATGGAGTAGTGGTATGATGTTTCTAGGTTCGATGAGGATTTGAAATCCTGTCATCGGCAAAGAAAGTAGCGGTGGTGTTCCCAGGTCCATTATATAAGGACTTTAAATCCTCCATTGGTACTAACTAATGGAGTAGTGGTATGATGTTTCTAGGTTCGATGAGGATTTGAAATCCTACATTGGCACTCATGAAGTATATGTTATTAGGTTCAATGAAGACTTTAAATCCTCCATTGGAACTAATGATACAGTAGTATGATATTCCGCTATGCGTTATAATAATTCAAGAATGATAAACTTGTTTGACTCAATTAATTATTTTTCTTGGTATTCGTGAAAAAATATATATATATATAAGTAATTTATTGACACATACTTCGTTAAGTGTTACAATAATTTAAGAATTATGAACTTGTTTCACTAAATTAATCACTTGTTTTGGTACTTACACAAAAAGATAAGTAACTAACACGGTGAGACTCAACACAATGAAACTCAACACATAATTAGTTATGTGTTGTAATAATTAGTTATGTGTTGTAATAAGGATTAAGGATTAGTAACAAATAAACCATTTGTTTTAATTAAGACCTCCCAATCAATATCTTTTCATTAATATCTTTCAATTAATTATTTGGAGGGAAGAAAAAAAGAAAGGATTGGTTGACAATTAAACAAATCATGTGTTATAACAAGGTTTGATAAATTAGTAACTCCTACTTATTAGTAAATGAACCATTTGTTTCAATTAAGACCTCCCTCCAATCAATATCTTTTCATTAATATCTTCCAATTATTCGAGGGGGAAAAAAGAAAAGATTGGTTGACAATTAAACAAATCATGTGTTATAATAAGGTTTGATTAATCGGTAACTCTTACTCATTAGTGAATAAACCATTTGTTTCAATTGTTTCAATTAATTATTTCAGAAAAAAGAAAAGATTGGTTGACAATTACACAAGTTGTGTGTTATAATAAGGTTTGAGGAATTGAATAACAAAATAAATCAAAAAGCTGTGCTGAACGAATTATTTGTATCATCATTAAAATAGTCCGTTTGACCCAGGGTTTTTTACTCAAGCGTTGCAACAATAAGATATTTTATAAGTACTTCGTAATCTTATAAGTACTTTATACCAGTCAATTTGTTACAAAGTAGTTTTTGGATCTAAACAGGGAGGGGTTTAAAATCCTCTGACTTGGATCAGTTATTAACTCGGGGAAGAGTTAGGACTGAAAATCCTCTATTGCTACTAATGAAGTAGTAGCAGTAGGATGTTATTAGTTCTGATGAGGACTCTAAATCCTCCACTGGAACTAATGAAATGTCGTGGTAGTATTTTTTGTTAAGTGTCGTACCGAAAATGAGAAGGATGAACTTGTTTGACTCAATTAATTATTTGTCTTGGTACAAATTAAGAAAATGAAAAAATTCTTGACATATCACATTTTATGTGTTATAATAAAGAATGAGAAGGATATTATGTATTCATTAGTTTCAATAGTGAGGACTCCAAATCCTCCACTGTAACTAAGAAAAAGTCGTGGTAGTATTTTTTGTTAAGTGTCGTACCGAAAATGAGAAGGATGAACTTGTTTGACTCAATCAATTATTTGTCTTGGTACAAATTAAGAAAATGAAAAAAATTCTTGACATATCACATTTTATGTGTTATAATAAAGAATGAGAAGGATGAACTTGTTTGACTCAATTAATTATTTGTCTTGGTACAAATTAAGAAAATGAAAAAATTCTTGACATACCACATTTTATGTGTTATAATAAAGAATGAGAAGGATATTATGTATTCATTAGTTTCAATAATGAGGACTCTAAATCCTCCACTGTAACTAAGAAAAAAGTAGTGGTAGGATGTACTAGTTTCAGGGAGGACTCCAAATCCTCCACTGTAACTAAGAAAAAAGTAGTGGTAGGATGTACTAGTTTCAGGGAGGACTCCAAATCCTCCACTGTAACTAAGAAAAAAGTAGTGGCAGGATTTTCTTAGTTTCAGGGAGGACTGCAAATCCTCCACTGTAACTAAGAAAAAAAGAGTGGTAGGATTTTTTGCCACGTGTCGAGGAGGACTCTAAATCCTCCATTGGCACTAATAACATATTAGTAGTATTGGTAGGATGTTACTAGTTTTGAGGAGGACTCCAAATCCTCCATTGAAACTAAGAACATATTAGTATTGGTGTGAGGATGTTATTAGTTTCTGATGGGGACTCCAAATCCTCCATTGGCACTAATAACATAGCAGTGGTAGGATGTCACTAGTTTCAGGGAGGACTGCAAATCCTCCACTTTAACTAAGAAAAAAGTAGTGGTAGTATTTTCTTAGTTTCAGGGAGGACTGCAAATCCTCCACTGGAACTAAGAAAAAAAAAGAGTGGTAGTATTTTTTGCTACGTGTCGTACCGAAAATGAGGAGGATGAACTTGTAGGAATGAAAAACCTCTTGACATACCACATTTTTCGTGTTATAATAAAGAATGAGAAGGATATTATGCCATTCGTTTCAATAATTCAATAATGGGGACTTCAAATCCTCCATTGAAATTAAGAACATATTAGTATTAGTGGTAGGATGTTACTAGTTTCAATGAGGACTTCAAATCCTCCATTGGCACTAAGAACATATTAGTATTAGTGGTAGGATGTCACTAGTTTCAATGAGGACTCTAAATCCTCCATTGAGACTAAGAACATATTAGTATTAGTGGTAGGATGTTACTAGTTGAAGGAGGACTCTAAATCCTCCTCCACTGAGACTAATAACATATTAGTTGAACATATTAGTCTCAGTATTGGTAGGATGTTACTAGTTTCAATGAGGACTTCAAATCCTACATTGAAACTAATAACGTAGTATTGGTGGTAGGATGTTATTAGTTTTGAGGAGGACTCCAAATCCTCCATTGAGACTAAGAACATATTAGTATTAGTGGTAGGATGTTATTAGTTGAAGGAGGACTCTAAATCCTCCTCCACTGAGACTAATAACATATTAGTTGAACATATTAGTCTCAGTATTGGTAGGATGTTACTAGTTTCAATGAGGACTTCAAATCCTCCATTGGAACTATTAACATAGTATTAGTGGTAGGATGTGACACTAGTTTCGAGGAGGACTCTAAATCCTCCTCCATTGAAACTAACGACATATTAGTGGTGGTGCGAGGATGTTACTAGTTTCGAGGAGGACTCCGAATCCTCCTCCATTGAAACTAATAACAGATTAGTTGAAGGAGGACTCTAAATCCTCCATTGAAACTAATAACAGATTAGTTGAAGGAGGACTCTAAATCCTCCATTAAACTAATGACATAGTATTGGTGGTAGGATGTAACTAGTTTAATGGAGGACTCTAAATCCTCCATTAAACTAATGACATATGAGTTCAAGGAGGACTCTAAATCCTCCATTGAAACAGAGGATGTTACTAGTTTCGAGGAGGACTCCAAATCCTCCATTGAAATTAATAACAGATTAGTATTAGTGGTAGGATGTTACTAGTTTCTGATGGGGACTCCAAATCCTCCATTGGCGCTAATAACATATTAGTATTGGTAGGGTGTAATTAGTTTCAATGAGGACTTCGAATCCTCCACTGTAACTGATAACATATTAGTAGTAGTGGTAGGATGTCACATTAGTATCGATGAGGACTGTAAATCCTACGTTGAAACTAATGATGACATAACTAATAATGACATATTAGTTCAAGGAGGACTTTAAATCCTCCATTGGCACTAAGAAAAGAGTATTAGTATTGGTGTGAGGATGTTACTAGTTTCAATGAGGACTCTAAATCCTACATTGAAACTAATAACATATTGGTTCAAGTTCAATGAGGACTCTAAATCCTCCATTGGCACGAATAAATAATTAATGGCATATTATTAATCGTGGTAGGATGTTACTAGTTTCGAGGAGGACTCCAAATCCTCCATTGAAATTAATAACAGATTAGTATTAGTGGTAGGATGTTATTAGTTTCTGATGGGGACTCCAAATCCTCCATTGAAACTAATAACATATTAGTATTGGTGTGAGGATGTCATAAGTTTCAGGGAGGACTGCAAATCCTCCACTGTAACTAAGAAAAAAGTAGTGGTAGTATTTTTTGTTACGTGTCGTACCGAAAATGAGAAGTATGAACTTGTTCGACTCAATCAATTATTTGTCTTGGTACAAATTAAGAAAATGAAAAAATTCTTGACATATCACATTTTATGTGTTATAATAAAGAATGAGAAGGATATTATATTATTAGTTTCGATTAGGACTTTAAACCCTACTAGCTAACATTATTAAAACTAATAATGACATATTAGTTCAAGGAGGACTTTAAATCCTCCATTGAAACTAATAACAGATTAGTAATCGTGGTAGGATGTTACTAGTTTTGAGGAGGACTCTAAATCCTCCACTGGAACTAATAACATAGCAGTGGTAGTTTGTTATTAGTTTTTGGTGGGGACTCCAAATCCTCCACTGGAACTAATAACATAGCAGTGGTAGTTTGTTATTAGTTTTTGATGGGGACTTTAAATCCTCCACTGGAACTAATAACAAAGTATTGGTGTGAGGATGTTACTAGTTTCGATGAGGACTTTAAATCCTGCATTAAAACTAATAACAGATTAGTATTGGTGTGAGGATGTTACTAGTTTCAATGAGGACTCTAAATCCTGCATTGAAACTAATAACAGATTAGTATTGGTGGTAGGATGTTATTTCAAGGAGGACTCTAAATCCTCCATTGAAACTAATGAATATTAGTAGTGGTAGGATATTACTAGTTGAAGGAGGACTTTAAATCCTCCATTAAAACTAATAACGTAGTAGTTGTGGTGGTAGGATGTGTCGAGGAGGACTCTAAATCCTCCATTGGCACTAAGAACATATTAGTAGTATTGGTAGGATGTCACTAGTTTCGAGGAGGACTTTAAATCCTCCATTGAAGCTAAGAACATATTAGTATTAGTGGTAGGATGTTATTAGTTGAAGGAGGACTCTAAATCCTCCTCCACTGAGACTAATAACATATTAGTTGAACATATTAGTCTCAGTATTGGTAGGATGTTACTAGTTTTGAGGAGGACTTTAAATCCTCCATTGAAACTAAGAACATATTAGTATTAGTGGTAGGATGTTATTAGTTGAAGGAGGACTCTAAATCCTCCTCCACTGAGACTAATAACATATTAGTTGAACATATTAGTCTCAGTATTGGTAGGATGTTACTAGTTTCAATGAGGACTTCAAATCCTCCATTGGAACTATTAACATAGTATTAGTGGTAGGATGTGACACTAGTTTCGAGGAGGACTTTAAATCCTCCATTGAGGCTAACAACATATTAGTAATCGTGGTAGGATGTTATTTCAAGGAGGACTCTAAATCCTCCATTGAGACTAATCAAATATTGGTTCAAGTTGAGGGAGGACTCCAAATCCTCCTCCATTTGCACTAATAACATATTGGTAGTATTGGTAGGATTTCACACTAGTTTTGAAGAGGACTCCAAATCCTCCATTAAAACTAATAACATATTGGTAGTATTGGTAGGATTTCACACTAGTTTTGAAGAGGACTCCAAATCCTCCATTAAAACTAATAACATATTGGTAGTATTGGTAGGATGCTACTAGTTCAGGGAGGACTCCAAATCCTCCTCCATTTGCACTAAGCGACATATTAGAGTAATCGTGGTAGGATGTCACTAGTTTCGAGGAGGACTCTAAATCCTCCATTGGAACTATTAACATAGTAGTATTGGTGGTAGGATGTAACTAGTTTCAATGAGGACTCTAAATCCTGCATTGAAACTAAAAAAAAACATATGGGTTCAAGTTCAATGAGGACTTTAAATCCTCCATTGTAACTGATAACATATTAGTATTGGTGTGAGGATGTTAATAGTTTTGAGGAGGACTCTAAATCCTCTATTAAAACTATTAACATATGGGTTCAAGTTCAATGAGGACTTTAAATCCTCCATTGTAACTGATAACATATTAGTATTGGTGTGAGGATGTTAATAGTTTTGAGGAGGACTCTAAATCCTCCATTAAAACTATTAACATAGTATTGGTGGTAGGATGTTATTAGTTTTGAGGAGGACTCCAAATCCTCCTCCATTGAAACTAATGACATATGGGTAGTAGTACAGTAGGATGTTACTAGTTTCAAGGAGGACTCCAAATCCTCCTCCATTGAGACTAATAACATATTGGTTCAATTTCAAGGAGGACTGCGAATCCTCCATTGAAACTAATGAATATTAGTATTGGTAGGATGTAACTAGTTTCAATGAGGACTTCAAATCCTACATTGAAACTAATGACATATTATTATTGGTTCAAGGAGGACTTTAAATCCTCCATTGACACTAATAATTAATGGCATATTAGTAATCGTGGTAGGATGTTACTAGTTTCAATGAGGACTCTAAATCCTACATTGAAACTAATAACATATTGGTTCAAG